TTTATATAAACCCTTCCCGGTTGAGCCCAAACATAAGAATGACATTGCCATAAATTGACAAGATAATATTTCCACTTATTCATCAAAAGAGGGGTATCTTTCGAAGCCAGAATTGATTTTCCTTGATATCTAACATAATGCATAAAAGGATCCTTGAAGAACCATAAGATGGCGACCGTAAAATCATTTTCTACCGGATATTTTATCTTTTCATAGAAATGAATTTGCTCAAAAAAGATCCCATAAGAGGTTAATCGTAAATGAGAAGATTGATTACGAAGAAAAAGGAAGATGGATTCATATTCACATACATGAGAATTATATAGGAGCAAGAATAATCGTGGATTACTTTTTGAAAAAATACATTTTTTTGGAGTAATAAGACTATTCCAATTATAATTATAATACTCGTGAAGAAAGAGTCGTAATAAGTGCAAAGAAGAGGGATCTTTCACCCAATAGCGAAGGGTTTGAACCAAGATTTCCAGATGAATGGGGTAGGGTATTAGTACATCTGATACATAATTTAAATGGGGGAATTTGTCCTCTAAAAAAGGAAATAGTGAATGAAGTGATCGTAAATTATAAGATTTTACAATTTCTGTTTCTGTCGTTTCTAAGGAAGATACTGATCGTAGGGAAAACGGAATTTCCACAATGACTGCAAATCCCTCCGATATCATTTGAGAATACAAATTTTTGTTGTACCCAAAAAATTTATTTTGGTTAGAATCATTAGCGGAAATAATCAAATGATTCTGTTGATACATTCGACTAATTAAACGTTTTATAATTAGTAAACTAGATTTATTGTCATAACCTACATTATCCAACAAAACGGATCTATTTAAACCATGATCATGAGCAAGTGCATAAATATACTCCCGAAAGATAAGTGGGTATAGGAAGTCATGTTGCTGATATCCATCTAGTTCGAAATATCCTTGATATTCTTCCATTTTAAATTAGATTTGAACCAGAAAAGAAATAGGTGATTTATTGGGTTATCAAATGATACATAGTACGATACAGTCAAAACAAGGTATTATAGTATGATAAGAAAAGAATAGATACCTCGGAAACAAGTAAGACTCATCAACAGACTCTCTAACCTCTCTTTTTACATCTAATTGATTTATGTTCATTCTAGGGTAACAAGATGGTTCGAAGTCCTTTATTTTTTCAATCCAATCGCTCTTTTGATTTTGAAAAAAAAAATCTTTATCAATATACTGCCTTCTTCTACACATTTATCTCTACCCTATAATGGGTAATAGCTAATAATTAGGACTCATAAGAAATTTTTAATCCACTCATGGGAAAAGTCTTTCCCGCATTAAGCACTAATATATTTTTAACGTCTAATTAGATCGGGCAATCATTCAAAAATTAAGAACAGAAGCTCATTACTTTTTGTTTCCCTATAATTGGAACCGTAGTTAGGGCTCTACCCATTTATTCCCTCGACCAAATTTATTTTTTATTTTATTACACGTCAAGAATTCAAATAATTAAAATAAAGGTTTGGACCTATTCGTTAAGAATGAAATATTCTCAGAATTATCCATTGATACGACATGCTGCTTTTTCCATTCATTCCTTTCAGGATCAGTCGTGGTCTTACAAACTCTGCCGCTGGTATGGACGAATCTATTGCTTCATACAAATGTGTAAAAGATGCTAGCCGCACTTAAAAGCCGAGTACTCTACCGTTGAGTTAGCAACCCAAACAAAATAATTAGAATGTGTAGATACAATCGGAATCCCAATAAATTAAAAAATGGAATTGCACAACGCAATCAAAACCAATCAAAACATTAAAATAGCAAAAATTTTTTAATTTATAATTGATTATATTCTGAATATAATAAAAATGAACAGATCCGATGAAAATGCAAAAAATTATCAGATAAAAATAGGGATTATAGGGATTAAAGTAAAATATTTATAGAGCGCCCCTTGTCTCTTATGTTATCGATTAATTAGTATATTTAATTAATTAGTATATATATTAGTATATATAGATTTTTATTGATTTTAATCTTAATCAAAAAAAGACTTCTTGTATTACATAAAATCCAAGAGACCTTTGTTTGACTGAAATAAAATCTATGGGACGGAGATATAAATGGATCCTTTTATCCACGATCGGATTATATTTATTTGATACACTGTTGTCAATATGAATGTTGAGAAAAGAATACAAAAGAGAAAACAAATTAGAAATAGAACTAATATAATAATTCCAATTTCAATCGATTTTAATAAAAAAAAAAAAAAACTAAGGACTTTTGTTGGATTGGCACTACATATATAGAATATTTATATACAATATTGGGGGAAGAAGAAATTAAGGAAGATAGGGGGAAAAATAGAAAAAAAATGAGATTTAGTCAAAAGTCAAATAAACAAGTTTAATCCTTTGTGTTTTTTATTTGTTTTAGAGTTCCACCGAAAACAACCTCATTAACAGTAATCTGAAAATTTGATATTTATAAACCCGATACTTCATTTATTATTTATTCACTTGATCTTTTTCTATCTATTTTATTGATATAAATCAAATTTGATAGAAATCAAATAGATTTTTGTCGTTATAAAAGACAACATTCTACTCTACAGTAACAATACAGTAACAATAATAAATTAAGTATGATATGAATATAACAAAAGAGGAAATAGCAAAGAAACTAAAAGGTTATACAAAGCTATATACAAATCATCCGCATCTTCTTTTTTTATATTTCATTAATTTTATTTTGTTTGTTGATTAAGCCGAAGTTCCGTAAAAACTCCCGCCTTTTTTAAAATATCATGAACTGTTCCTGTAGGTTGAGCGCCTTTTTCAAGGAAATATAAAATAGCAGGAACATTTAAATAGATTTGATTCTTTATCGGATCATAAAAACCCACTTTACGAAGATCTCTTCCCTCTCGTCGGGATCGAACATCAATTGCAACGATTCGATAAATGGCTCATTGGGATAGATGAACAATACCCCCCCCTAGAAACGTATAAGAAGTTTTATCCTCGTACGGCTCGAGAAAATTCGAAATTATGATGATGTCTATATATAGAATTTGAATATAAAATATATCCATAAAATCATCAAATTAATTAGATTATTGATTTAAGTACTTTTTTTCTTATTTTTCCCAACCAAAAATTGTATTTGAAATTTGCACCCTCATAACTCAAGTTGAATAATTCTAAAATAACTCAAAAAAAACCTTTTAGGTATTTCATTTATTGAGTGGTCTCTAACCCCTTTTTTGTCTGTCTCCTTTAGAATCTACTTTTATTCTTCATTCTGATCTAGTTGTTGAGACAATTGAAAAGGGTATTTACTTGTTCCAGGATCTTTATCTTTGCCTTGAATCATTGGGTTTAGACATTACTTCGGTGATCTTTAAATCGTTTCAAAATGGCAGCAACATACCATTTTTGGGGATTTATTTCTATCAAAGAATCATACGAATGGTTGATTCCTACACTTTACTTTTGATTTGATCGAAAGAGTTTTACCAATTTCAACAAATTTGACTTTTCAATTTTCTCGAATTGGATACTTTAGATTTATATCTCGAAAATATACTTACGAAGTTGTTACAATTTATTGATCGATACTAACCTTAGATTCTTGCCCTTGAGAATCAATACTTTCTACTCGAGCTCCATCGTGTACTATATTACATCACAACACTCAAAAAATGAGAGTTCCAGTGGAACAGAACAAATGATGTCGAGCCAAGAGCACTTTCATTCCTATATAAAATATAAAAAAATGGTGGATGTAAGAATCCACAGCTGATCATGTCCTTCAAGTCGCACGTTGCTTTCTACCACATCGTTTTAAACGAAGTTTTACCATAACATTCCTTCGGTTTGGAACCAGTATATAATTGATTCGATTATGGAATCATGAATAATCATCGGTTCGGTCGGTACATAGTAATCTATACTTTTTTTCTATATCAAGAATGGATAATTTATGAAGAAGTCTCCGCAAGAATTCAATCAATTTGACCCCATTTTTTATTCTTTATAATTATAACTAACATAACACGAATAAATAAACACGAATAAACAAGTTATTTTGAATCCCTATCTTCATGATAGGATAAATTCAACAATTTAACACTTCTTCGAGTACCAAGAACTCATAAGCAATCATTCAAAAGATTTAATTGATTGAATAATTTACTACCTGATATCATTATTTTAATTTTGCATAAGGTTTTAGAGTAAGGACCATTCGCTTTTTATCATCATTTTATCATCATAAGAGAGAGATAAATCCATATTGGATTAACCCCTCAATGATTACTAAAAAAAAGATAGATAAAAAAAAGACTGATGTAAGGAAAGAGTGAAGATTTGGGTTGTTATTTTTTCATATTGTAAAATAGTAATATTTTACAAATCACAAATAGATTAAATTTCATATGCGTGTTATTTGAACTAGATTCAATTTGTGAAAAAGATATGATTCAGATTTCATATTAAAACAACAAGAAACAAGAATAACATTCTCTACCAATTCTATACCAATATTATACTCTTAAACGGAAGACTGTTGGAAAAGACAATCTTTATTTTGATATATTTTATTATGATATAGATAGATATTTTATTATGTATTAAAAAAAAAAAAAAAAGAAAATGATCATGGGTCAGGTATGCTCTGGGACGGAAGGATTCGAACCTCCGAATAGCGGGACCAAAACCCGTTGCCTTACCACTTGGCCACGCCCCATTTCTAGTCGACACTAATAAACACTAATAGTAGTACTGGTTATTCGTCAACTCCAGTGTAAATATCTATAAAATAGATTACTAGAATTTTTATACATGCCGACATAGAATTAAACTTAATTTATTGATCATTACATATAATTCAATTAAGATATTGTATTAAAGTATGATTTATTCTATTCTCTTTTGATTTGAGAATTGAAGGGTTTTTGATTGGGTGAGTTCAAATCAAAGAAAGTTTTTT